GGCCTTTCCGCGTAGTTCTTCTGAATTTCGAATAGTATTCAAGATCCTCTGTTTTCGATTATCTAATAAATCACTTAATGAAAGTAGATTATCTTTCCATTTATTTCAAAACGTTCATGATCCCTTCCCGAACCAAACTTGAATCTTTCAATTCATTTGGCTCTCACGTTCAATTACTTCAATTATTTATGGCGAATTTCCATATCTTTTTTGAATGTAATGAACCTATCCTCTCTTCTCTGTTCATATTCCAAAAATAAAGTATCACTAATAAAAAAAAAAGACCAGAATATTCAGAGGACTCTTCTGACCAAACAAAAACTAAAAAATAAGTAATTGTCAGCAAAGTTGTTTTTTTTTTTTTTTTCTTCACTTCAAATCCAAAAATTTGTCTTACTTTATATGTAGGTCATCGACTCAGCGTTTGACATTTATTTACTATCAATATTAATAAAAAAAGGATGAACATTTTTCCAATAAAGGATTCAAATCATTTTATCGACATGAGTGTTCTATATCGATAAAATTCGAACTATTCTTTTTTTAAAACCATTTCGGTATTAATATAGTGGTAGAAAGAATACCATGCTGTGCCTAGACTTCAAACGGTTTAGCTTTAACCATGTTAATGGTCCCCCATTATTGGTTGATAGAGAATCAAAGTATATTTACCAACAAATCGCGAAATGCTATGGTTCTTACATATGGTTTCTTTATTTATTCAGAAGTAATTCGCGAAATCATGTACCTTTCGTCCTTAGTTATAAAGAAAAAAAAGAGGTACAGCTGGTTGAATCCAACCTATTCTTGAAATAAACAACCCGCACACACTCCCTTTCCAAAAAAGATCAATACACCAATCACTACGCTGAGATTTATTAGATTTGTTGCTAAAATATCGGTATTAAACCCGAAACTCCCGGCGGATGGCCAGTGACCCAAGAAAACGAAAGAATCGGTTACATTTTTCATATGAGCTCCTCTTATAGATAAACTAAAAAAATCGTTGTATTGCTTCACCTCTTTGCTACTTCTAAATAGAAAATCGATTCAAAAATCGATTCAATTTCGAAATGAATTGTCTTTTTTTAATTGGGATTCCCAATAAACAATAAGAATAAGACTTATTGGAATAGAATTAGGTACTAGGTTTCATGTGAATTGCGAAATACCTCTTTTGTTGCAACACCTCTCCTTTGGACTAAAAGGGGGAAGGAAGAAAGGAAGTGAGTAACACTAATTCCTCATCCTCAAATCAGTCCTTCCCGCAGGTTAGTTTCTCAACGAATAAGTAATTGTGTGGGAACGATATTTTGATATAATGTGAAAAAGCAGCCTGCAAGTCCAATACGCGAAAAGAAATATGTATTTCCCCTATTTCTTTTTCTTTTCTCGGATTAAACAAAAGGATTCGCAAATAAAAGCGCCAATGCTACAACCAATCCATAAATTGTTAAAGCTTCCATAAAGGCCAAACTAAGCAATAAAGTACCTCGTATTTTTCCCTCTGCCTCGGGCTGTCTCGCAATACCCTCTACAGCTTGGCCCGCAGCAGTACCTTGACCAATTCCAGGCCCAATAGAAGCAAGTCCTACAGCCAATCCAGCAGCAATAACGGAAGCGGCAGAAATCAGTGGATTCATGATAAGTTCCTCACACAAAAAAAAAGAAATGGTTAATGATACAATCAACCAATGAATTATGACTTAATTATTCTATTGCTAATATTCATCTAGTCAAAATAACTAAAAACTCCAAATTGAAATAGAAATAAGAATATTATTGAATCATTAGATCATTAGAAAGACTTCATCTTTTTTATTTCCTATTTGTAGAGTCTTTCCGAATCAATCCAACTTGAGTTTTTTCATTTCCTTTTCTAATCATTCTTCGATCTTTTTCTTTATTTTCTCTGTTTATTCATTCAATTTACAGTCATAAACGAAACGGAAGGGCTTCGACTGGCATATCATACCTATCTTAATTTAGACAAGTAGGGCTAATGAAATATAAATATTAGTTCATATATAACTTGTCAATATCCAATATCAAATATACATATCTTTCTTCCATAACGTAAACTGCCCATTCTATCTTAAATTCAATCGGATTTTCGAATCATTCTTCGAAACATCTAATCTACAAGAGTTAACTTATAGCCATTGGATTACACATCATACCTGGCGCGACCCCTCTCTACTAACCAACTCCCCTTTAGTTGAAACTTCTCGAAGATCGTTTTTCTATTATCGTAGACTCTATTTGTATATTTAGAAAATAGAAAGAGATTATCCTGATAGAATAGAGTATCTTGAGCCACACATATATTGCCTTGATCTAAGCTAAAAAAAGGACTCTTTCTAAGACTAATCAATGATGGCCCTCCATGGATTCGCCTATATAAGCTGCGGCTAAAGTTGCAAAAATAAGAGCCTGAATACCGCTTGTAAATAATCCGAGGAACATGACAGGTATAGGAACCACTAAAGGTACTAAAGAAACAAGAACAAGAACGACTAGTTCATCCGCTAATATATTTCCGAAAAGTCGAAAACTAAGTGATAGAGGTTTTGTGAAATCTTCTAAGATGTTAATGGGTAAAAGAATTGGAGTTGGTTGAATGTATTTACCAAAATAACCTAATCCTTTTTTTGTAAGACCCGCATAGAAATAGGCTACCGACGTTAGTAAAGCTAAAGCAACAGTAGTATTTATATCATTCGTGGGTGCGGCTAACTCCCCGTGAGGTAACTGTATGATTTTCCAAGGTAAAAGAGCCCCTGACCAATTAGAAACAAAAATAAATAGAAACATAGTCCCAATAAAGGGAACCCAGGGGCGATATTCTTCTCCAATTTGAGTTTTGCTCACGTCTCGAATGAATTCAAGGACATATTCAAAGAAATTCTGACCGCCAGTCGGAATGGTTTGTGGATTCCGAACAGCTATAGCAGCTGAACCTAATAAGATAGCAATTACAACCCAAGAAGTAATAAGTACCTGGCCATGGATTTGGAACCCCCCTATTTGCCAATAGAAATGTTGGCCTACTTCCACACCGGATATATCGTATAACCCCTTTAGCGTGTTGATTGAGTATGATAGAACATTCATATTGTCCTCTGACTGAAATATCACTTTAAAAGAAATTATTTTGATTCAACCATCTATTATCTATTTCTCGACTTGTCTACTTGAATTTTATATTTAGGATACCGATTAATCACATAAAATCCCCAGTCGTTTTTATATATTTTTTGAGATTCAGGAATAGTAACCGATTCTATTATCGAGTTTACGAAGTCAATTTTTGATTTTATCTTGAATCAAGGATTTCTTATATAAGCGGCCCTCACAAATTGCAAATACTAATTTGGTAAGAATTAATCGGATTGAAGCTATAGAATCATCGTTCGCCGGAATCGAAATATCTGCGAGATCCGGATCACAATTTGTATCGATTAAACAAATCGTTGGAATTCCCAAAGTAATACATTCTCGAAGGGCCTTATATTCTTCTTGTTGATCAACGATGATTACAATATCAGGTAACTCTGTCATATATTTAATCCCACCCAGATATCTTTGCAAGTGAGATAATTGTCTCTTCAACATGGCTGCATCTCTCTTCGGAAGACGGGCGAGTCTCCCCGTCTTTTGTTCCACTCTCAAGTCCCTGAATTTTTGAAGTTTCCTTTTTGTAGTGGACCAATTCGTTAACATACCTCCAAGCCACTTTTTATTAACATAATGGGATCGAGCCCTTATTGCAGCCCGTGCTACTGAATCAGCTACTTTCCATTTTGTCCCAACAATTAAAAATTGTTTTCCTCTGCTTGCTGCATCAAAAACTAAATCACAGACCTCTGATAAAAAACGAGCAGTTCTAGTAAGATTTATAATATGAATGCCCTTCCGTTTTGCAGAGATATAAGGTGCCATTCTAGGATTCCATTTCCGAATCCCGTGACCCAAATGAACTCCCGCCTCCATCATCTCTTCCAAATTGATGTTCCAATATCTTCTTGTCATTTCTCCCCACACTTTCCCTTTTTTTATTTAATAAAGAGACGAGGTATCCTGAAATAAGTAATTGTTCCAACGGAACCTTCTTTTCTAAGGCGGATTGGCCATTGATACACAACCCAAACCACTAATTTCTTTCTATTTGTTATTATTTGAATTTCTTTATTTTATTACTAAATTAAATAACCATAACAAATACAGAGAAGATAAAAAGGATGAATCTCTTGTATTAAATCCCAGAAATCATTGTTGTTTTGGTCTATCGTGGAAATTCTTTGAAAGACAAGAATCAAATAATTCTCTATGGTAAAACAAAATATCTCTCATTTCTCCCTCGAATAGATTCTTTTTTTTTGTTTTCAAGGAAATGTTCTTTTGTTGATTTGAACGGTGTACGAATCCCTTGAATCCGGTACCGGCAGGTATCATCCCCCCCAGAACAACGTTTTCTTTTAGTCCCTTCAACCAATCGATCCGGCCCCGGAGAGCTGCTTTTGCTAAAACTCGAGCAGTTTCTTGAAAACTCGCTTCGGATATAAAACTTTGAGTATTTAGAGATGCTCTCGTTATTCCCAATAAGATAGCTCGATAGCAGATCGCTTCTTCCAAAGCGCGCCCCGTTCGTTCCGCCCGCAACAACCCAATTAGTTCTCCGGGCAAAAAAACATTAGACATTCCATCTTCTGAAACCAAGACTTTTGATGTTATTTGACGTACAATAAGTTCTATATGCCTATTATGGATCTGCACCCCCTGGGATCGATAAACCCTTTGGATCCTATTAACCAAAGAAATACGACTTTGCGCCATAGTTAGCTCAGCTCCAATCAAGAATCCCCAAGAATTCCCTAGAATTCTTGTTATATGTTCGTTCCAACCATCAATCCTACTTTCTAGATTCATGGATATTGAATCAATCGAACGAGCTTCTAAGACTTGTTCCACTTTTGGAAGACCTTGTGTTATATCACTAG